AATGGTAAGAAAGAAGATTGTTTACGAAGAAACAACAAGAAAAATTCATATTCTGATACATAAGAGTTATATAGGAATCGAAATAGTCTTTTATTTTCTTTTTTCAAAAGAAAAATTGATTTCATTGAAGCAATAAGACTATTCCAATTCGAATAGTAGTTGAGAAAGAATCGCAATAAATGCAAGGATGGAACATCTTGGATACGGTATTGAAGAAGTTGAACCAATATTTCCAAATGGATAGGATAGGGTATTTCTATATGTGATAGATAATCCAAATGCAAAAATTTGTCTTCTAAAAAGGGAAATATTGAATGAATAGAGCGTAAATTCTGAAACTTTGGTATTTCTTTTTCTTTCGGACAAGATAATTCTCGTAGCGAGAATGGGATTTCTGCAACGATCGCAAACCCCTCAGATAGAATCTGAGAATAAAACTCAGAATAAAAATAATTTTTGTAATCCAACAATCGATCTTGGTTAGAATGATTAACCGAGTTAATCCAAAAATTCTGCTGATACATTCGAATAATTAAACGTTTCACAAGTAATGAACTAAATTTCTTGTTATTACAACTAACAATTTCCACAGGTTCGGAACCTTTTAATCCATAATCATGGGCAAATGCATAAATATACTCCTGAAAGAGAAGTGGGTAGACGAAGTATTGTTGACGAGATTTATGTTTTTCTGAATACCCCTCGAATTTTTCCATTTGTATTTCTACTTGAATCAGAGAGAAGAAGCATTTCTCGGTTTATCGAATGATGATACATAGTGCAATATGGTCAGAACAGGGTGTTGCATTTTTTAATACAAACCCTGGCAAGAAAGGGAGTCTAATCCACAGATCTTTTTCCGCTCCTTTTCTATCCAATTAGTTTATGTTTGTTCTAATTACAAAAGAGAACAGAACAAATCTTTTATTTTTGCAGGCCAATCGCTCTTTTGACTTTGGAATACAGTCTCTTTATCAATATACCGCTTCTTTTACACATTCAATCCATAACATAACATCCCTTATTCAATCTATAATCAAGAATAATTAGGATTTCTAAAAAAAAAAGAAAAAATCAAGGGTCCACTCATAGGAAAACCCAACCTTTCCCCGCATCCGGCACTAATCTATTTTTAACGTCTAATTAGAGCGGGGAATCATTCCAATTAAGAAGTTAAGCTCGTTGCTTTTTATTTTACCAGAATTAGAGCCAGGCTCTATCCATTTATTCAGTAGACCCAGAAAATCGCAATTTTTTTTATTCCATTTTAAATATAAAAAATTGATTTTATTACGACATGCTATTTTTTCCATTCATTACCCTTGAGGATCAGTCGTGGTCTTCTAGACTCTACCAAGAGTCTGGACGAATTTGTTGCTTCATCCAAATGTGTAAAAGATCATAGTCGCACTTAAAAGCCGAGTACTCTACCATTGAGTTAGCAACCCAGATAAAAAAGGGATCTTAGATACGATCGAAATCAAAAAATCAATAGAATTACACCCCACGTCCTATCAAAACATTGAACTAGCACGACATCAAAAGAAAGAGTTTATCGACCATTAAAAACACAACACGCAAATGACAAAACGAACAGGTCCGGTTAAATTTCACTAAGGTGAAAAAAGAGGGACCCCAATCACGATGGCAAAATTCTCCTTTTTTTAGCATTTTTTATTTTAAAGAAATAAAAATATTCTATGAAAATAGATGCAAGAGGAACAGAACACCCTTATCATTTGAGCGAAGTGTAGACAGAAAAATAGAATATGGAGTGAGGATAAAGAGACCTATCTATCTACAAATTCTATTTGTTCAATAGATCTTTGTCAATGGAAATACAATGGTAAGAAAACAATTAGATAGAAAAAGTAAATAAAATAAAGGCTTATGTTGGATTGGCACGACATAAATCCAAAAAGGACTAAGAAAGAGGTAAATAGAATAGTGTCTAAATAATTAGACAACGAGGGATACTAGCGATTTTCTACTACCTTATTTTATTCATTTAGTTATTCAATTAACTCAAAGTTCTTTCTTTTTCTTTAAAAAAATCCGCCTTCCTTAAAATATCATAAACAGTTCTTGTAGGTTGAGCACCTTTTTCAAGGAAATAGAGAATAGCTGGAACATTTAAACAAGTTTGATTCTTTATCGGATCATAAAAACCTACTTTTCGAAGATCTCTTCCTTCTCTTCGAGATCGAACATCAATTGCAACGATTCGATAGACAGCTTATTGGGATAGATGTAAATAAACAACGCCCCCCCCCTAGAAACGTATAGGAGGTTTTCTCCTCATACGGCTCGAGAAAATGATTCGAATTTCTGTGTATAATAATAGAAATTAGACTATGACTTGCATTAATTTCCTTACAGAAAAAACAAATTTCATTTATACTCATGACTCAAGTTGGCTAATTTTGCCTGACAGACTTCAAAGGCAAAATCCTTCAAAATTTTTTGAGTCGTCTCTAAACTCTTTTCTTTGTCTCATTTCGAACGAATTGACTTTTTTTTATTCCTTATTCTGATCCAATTCTGTTGTTGAGACAATTGAAAATTGTGTTTACTTGTTCTGGAATCCTTTATCTTTGATTTGTGAAATCCTTAGGTTTAGACATTACTTCGGGAATTCCTATTCTTTTTTCGTTCAAAAGAGTAGCAACATACCCTTTTTTCTTATTTCCTTCGAGAAAGCATTTCCCTCTTCTATAGAAATCAAATATGAGCGATTAATTCTGATAGACTTTTCATTGAATTAGATTTCTATATTAAGGATAGACTGACAAAGTTGGCCTAATTTATTAGTTTTCACTAACCCTAGATTCTTTCCCTTGAAAAAAAAAATTATGTCCTCTCGAGCTCCATCGTGTACTATATTACTTAGAAACAACCCAGCACAAATTTGGTTCAGGACGAATAGAACAGACTATGTCGAGCCAAGAGCATTTTCATTACTATGGAAAATGATGGATAGCAAAATCCACAATCGATCATGTCCTTCAAGTCGCACGTTGCTTTCTACCACATCGTTTTAAACGAAGTTTTACCATAACAAACATTCCTCTTTTCATTGCAAAGTAGTATAGGGAATTGATCCAATATGGATGGAATCATGAATAGTCATTGGTTTAGTTTTTTGTATACTAATTCAAACTTGCTATCTATGGTGAAATAGGGATAAAAGAAATAAGGTATTTATCGGGGAAGCCCCCGCAAAGATCCTTTTTATTTAAACCCATATTCTATCATATGAATGAAACATAGTTCGAAAAAAGAAGAATAAACAAGTTTGCTTAAGACTTATTTATTAGTAAATTTCGATCCTCAACGGAGGACTCGAGATGATCAATCTCGAAGTGAGAAGAGAAGGATCGACTCTTCCCCAATAAATAAACTATCAACTTCCAAAAAAGTTTAATTTATTTAATTACTATATTAGAATTATATTAGCAATATATTTTTCCGTAACAAAAACAATTAACTAAATAAACTATTCCAATTAAAAGATTGAAAGTTTTTGGTAGTTATAGAATTCTCGTACTTATTCGACTCGAATATCAAAAAAAAGATAAAAAAGAAGTAAAAAAGACCCTTTTTCACTAATAATATAATAGAATAAAAATATATCTCTATCATAAAGGTTATGAATTTATCTCTTATTTAGAATTTAGAAATTTGCAAATTAGATAATTTATTTACTTTAAGTTCTTTAGTTTTGGGAAAAGAAATAGGGGTCCTTCTTTATCTTTCACATTGGATGTCAAATGTATTATGTAAGAACTCCCATATCATGGATATGGAGCATAAAGTTTATCTAAGAAGTTCAAATTTCAAAACAAATTATGAGTTGTGACTGATAGACCCAATTTTTTCATGAAAATAAGGATATTCAATTTGACTGGACTTAACACTTGATTTTGTTTTCTGAGAAAGAAAATGAATGCTTAGAAATGCATCTAAACTAAGAGTTCATATTACTAAACTTTTGTCTCGTACGGAGTACAATATGATTTCATCTTTTGTTTCATCAGAAATAATCTGGGACGGAAGGGTTCGAACCTCCGAGTAACGGGATCAAAACCCGCTGCCTTACCACTTGGCCACGCCCCATTTCGGGTTTTATGCGACACTAATAAACACTATTATGTTTATTTGTTATTCGTCAATCCCACTTTAATTACAGAAAAATGGGAGATATTCTCTTGCTAGTATTCTAGACATGCGGATAATATAGAATCAAAAAAATGCATTGATCATTACATGGAATTCTATTAAGATATTATATGAAAGTCGAATTTCTTCCATTCTCATTTGAGAGTGCGAATACAAGGAGGTATTTTGTGTTTGGGAAAGTCCGAAGAAAAAAGGATTTTGAATCTGCCTTTTCCTTTTTCCCTTAGAAAAATAACTCAATCAAAATCTAATTATTTACTCTAGAAGAACGAAATGCTTGTTATGCCTAATATACTTAGTTTAACCTGTATCTGTTTTAATTCTGTTCTTTATCCAACTAGTTTTTTCTTTGCCAAATTGCCCGAAGCTTATGCTATTTTCAACCCAATCGTAGATGTTATGCCTGTCATACCTCTATTCTTTTTTCTATTAGCTTTTGTTTGGCAAGCTGCTGTAAGTTTTCGATGAAATCTTTACTACTCTGCCTGCAAAATTGAATGATGTATTCATTCTAAAAAATTCTAAAAGTAGGTAAAAACCGAGAAGGTTTATATTCTTATATTATGAACCTTCAATTCTAAAATGAAAATTCTTCTACATTGAATGGATAGCTGCAGCAATAAATTTGGATCAGCCTTTCTACCCCCCTGCACCTACGTTGAGCAGGTACCTTTAGGTACCTACACAATACCTAACCCAATTTTTGTTATTGATAAGAGTGCTTATTATAAAAGAATTCTTGAAAAAAATTGCAAGAATTCTTTTTTGCTTAGATATCAAAATAAACAAAACCCATCCTAGTAGATCTGTGTGGTAAGGAAAAACTGGTAATCTATTCCTTAAAAAAAAATCTTGGAGATTATGTAATGCTTACTCTCAAACTTTTTGTTTATACAGTAGTGATATTCTTTGTTTCCCTCTTTATCTTTGGATTCTTATCCAATGACCCAGGACGTAATCCTGGGCGTGAGGAGTAAAAATTCCAATTTTTTTAGAATTTTTTCTTACAAATTGGATTTGTTTCGTACATTTATCTATGAGAAAATCCGGGGGTCAGAATTCCTTCCAATTCGAAAGTCCCAAATGATCCGAGGGAGCGGAAAGAGAGGGATTCGAACCCTCGGTACAAAAAAATTGTACAACGGATTAGCAATCCGCCGCTTTAGTCCACTCAGCCATCTCTCCCCGTTCCAAATCGAAAGGTTTCCGTGATATCACAGAGGCAAGAAATAACGATTGCAAAAAACCCTTCTTTTTTCTTTCAAAAGTCTATAAAAATTATATTGCCAATTCCATTTTAATTATATTCCTTTTTCTTAATGTTAATAAAAAAACGAAGAAAATTCTTGCTTTTTCTTTCTAAAAATCGATATTGGCCGAGAAACAATCAGATAGATTTTCTCTTTAGCGGGCATTTCCATATAGGACTTGTTATAATAAAACAAGCAGGTTATATAAAAAAGGAAAAACGCTTTTTTTGTTAATTATTTATCAAGAAAGCAAAAAGGGTTCTTATCAAATCCACCATAAAATTGGAAAGAAGGATAAAGTAAGTAGACCTGACTCCTTGAATGATGCTTCTATCCACTATTCTGATATTTAAATTCAATGTAGATGAAATTGTATAAGCGGATTTTTTGTATTTCCTTAGACTTAGACCGCGCAAGACAAGAATTTTGCGCTATTTACTATTTCTATTCTTGTTAGTAGATGTTCTATAGGAATAAGAAGAAATCGCAACCCCTTTCCGCTACACATAAAAATTGATTTCGAAAGTCCTTTTTTTTTCAGAATCCTCTATTTTTGTTCTTCCACCCATGCAATAGAGAGCGAATGGGAAAAGAGGGGTTACTTTTATTTTCATTTTTCCCTTAAAAGATCGGCTTTTAAATAGGAGTCATGGAATAATGCTGAATTCAAATATTTATTTCTATAGTATAATTCAAATGTTTATTTCTATAGTATAAGGAGTATTTATTTCTATAGTATAAGGAGTATAAGAAAAACAAATCGAATCAAATTGATGGATTTACCACGACCTCGGTTGTGACTCCATAGATAAAAATGAAAAAATTTCTATCTTCGAGACCATTGAAAAAGGGCATTGAACGAGAAAGAAATCGTTCACAGATAATCAAACTATCATATGCCTTGGAAGTGATATGAGGTGCTCGGAAATGGTTGAAGTAATTGAATAGGAGGATCACTATGACTATAGCCCTTGGTAGAATTCCTAAAGAAGAAAATGATCTATTTGATAGTATGGACGACTGGTTACGAAGGGACCGTTTCGTTTTTGTCGGATGGTCTGGCCTATTGCTCTTTCCTTGTGCTTATTTTGCTTTAGGGGGTTGGTTTACAGGGACAACTTTTGTAACTTCTTGGTATACCCATGGATTGGCTAGTTCCTATTTGGAAGGTTGTAATTTCTTAACCGCAGCAGTTTCTACCCCTGCCAATAGTTTAGCACACTCTTTGTTGCTACTATGGGGCCCGGAAGCACAAGGAGATTTTACTCGTTGGTGTCAATTAGGCGGTCTATGGACTTTTGTTGCTCTCCACGGGGCTTTTGCACTAATAGGTTTCATGTTACGCCAATTTGAACTTGCTCGATCTGTTCAATTGCGGCCTTATAATGCAATCTCATTCTCTGGTCCAATCGCTGTTTTTGTTTCTGTATTCCTTATTTATCCACTGGGACAATCTGGTTGGTTCTTTGCGCCGAGTTTTGGCGTAGCAGCGATATTTCGATTCATCCTCTTCTTCCAAGGATTTCATAATTGGACGTTAAACCCATTTCATATGATGGGAGTTGCCGGAGTATTAGGCGCGGCTCTGCTATGCGCGATTCATGGGGCGACCGTAGAAAACACTCTATTCGAGGACGGTGATGGTGCAAATACTTTCCGCGCTTTTAACCCAACTCAAGCTGAAGAAACTTATTCAATGGTTACTGCGAACCGCTTTTGGTCCCAAATCTTTGGTGTTGCTTTTTCCAATAAACGTTGGTTACATTTCTTTATGCTATTTGTACCCGTCACCGGTTTATGGATGAGTGCTATTGGCGTAGTTGGCCTGGCTCTGAACTTACGTGCCTATGACTTCGTTTCCCAGGAAATCCGTGCAGCGGAAGATCCTGAATTTGAGACTTTCTACACCAAAAATATTCTTTTAAATGAGGGTATTCGTGCGTGGATGGCAGCTCAGGATCAGCCTCATGAAAATCTTATATTCCCTGAGGAGGTTCTACCACGTGGAAACGCTCTTTAATGGAACTTTCGTTTTAGCTGGTCGTGACCAAGAAACCACCGGCTTTGCTTGGTGGGCTGGGAATGCCAGACTTATCAATTTGTCCGGTAAACTACTTGGAGCTCACGTAGCCCATGCCGGATTAATCGTATTCTGGGCCGGAGCAATGAACCTATTTGAAGTGGCCCATTTCGTCCCAGAAAAGCCCATGTATGAACAAGGGTTGATTTTACTTCCACACTTAGCTACTCTAGGTTGGGGAGTAGGACCAGGGGGAGAAGTTCTAGATACTTTTCCGTACTTTGTATCTGGAGTACTTCACCTAATTTCTTCCGCAGTCTTAGGCTTCGGTGGCATTTATCACGCGCTTCTGGGACCCGAGACTCTCGAGGAATCTTTTCCATTCTTTGGTTATGTATGGAAAGATAGAAATAAAATGACTACAATTTTGGGTATTCACTTAATTTTGTTAGGTCTAGGTGCTTTTCTTCTAGTACTCAAGGCTCTTTATTTTGGCGGTGTATATGATACCTGGGCCCCAGGGGGGGGAGATGTAAGAAAAATTACCAATTTGACCCTTAGCCCCAGTGTTATATTTGGTTATTTACTAAAATCCCCTTTTGGGGGAGAAGGGTGGATTGTTAGTGTGGATGATTTAGAAGATATAATAGGTGGACATGTATGGTTGGGTTTCATTTGTGTATTTGGCGGAATTTGGCATATCTTAACCAAACCCTTCGCATGGGCTCGCCGTGCATTTGTATGGTCTGGAGAAGCTTACTTGTCTTATAGTTTAGCTGCTTTATCTGTCTTTGGTTTTATCGCTTGTTGTTTTGTCTGGTTCAATAATACGGCTTATCCGAGTGAGTTTTATGGGCCCACCGGGCCAGAAGCTTCTCAAGCTCAAGCATTTACTTTTCTAGTTAGAGACCAGCGTCTTGGAGCTAATGTGGGATCTGCTCAAGGACCCACAGGTTTAGGTAAATATCTAATGCGTTCTCCAACCGGGGAGGTTATCTTTGGAGGGGAAACTATGCGTTTTTGGGACCTTCGTGCTCCATGGTTAGAACCTCTAAGGGGCCCCAACGGTTTGGACTTGAGTAGGTTGAAAAAAGACATACAACCTTGGCAAGAACGACGTTCAGCAGAATATATGACCCATGCTCCTTTAGGCTCTTTAAATTCTGTGGGTGGCGTAGCTACCGAGATCAATGCAGTTAATTATGTCTCTCCTAGAAGTTGGTTATCGACTTCCCATTTTGTTCTAGGATTCTTCTTTTTTGTTGGCCATTTGTGGCATGCAGGAAGAGCCCGAGCTGCTGCAGCAGGTTTTGAAAAGGGAATCGATCGTGATTTGGAACCTGTTCTTTACATGAACCCTCTTAACTAAGATTTTCTTTTTTATACTTGTTCTACTGTTTTTTTCTGTTCTGGCTCGGTTATTCTATCTAGCCGAGCCATTCATTCCTTTTTATGAAAGAAAGCTGAGAGGACAGAACAAAGAAAAACAAATCAAAGAAACAAACATATTCAATAAGCAAAAGGAGAGAGAGGGATTCGAACCCTCGATAGTTCCTAGAACTATACCGGTTTTCAAGACCGGAGCTATCAACCACTCAGCCATCTCTCCACAGCCTAATCCCTATTTTATTCCTACAAATAGAACATAGCCATATAAAAAGATCTACTAACTTCTAGAAACATCTCAGATGCAAGTCCTTTTTCGACATATCTCTGTATACTGTATACACGGATACAGGATCCGCTATACCCGCTTGTGAAATAAAGACTAAACCCCCTCCCCTCAACCCCATATCCAAATAAAAAAGCGGTTTAAGTAATAAGTTTTAATTAAAGAGAAGAATCAATGGATTCATGATTAAACCCCTCCTACTTCTTGTATTTTTTACAATTTTGATTAAGTGAGGGATCAAATATGTAGTCAACTTTATTTGATGGTAGCTTGGAGGATTTTAAATATGACTATTGCTTTCCAATTAGCTGTTTTTGCATTAATTGCGACTTCCTCAGTCTTAGTAATTAGTGTACCCCTTGTATTTGCTTCTCCTGATGGTTGGTCAAATAATAAAAACGTTGTATTTTCCGGTACATCATTATGGATTGGACTAGTCTTTCTCGTAGCTATTCTGAATTCTCTCATTTCTTAAATTTGTTTAGTATTTAGTAGCCCAAATTAAAAAAAAATTCTAATATAATAGAAAATGAAACGAAACGGTCGACCCAGACATAGACGGTCGACCCAAGCGGATATACGCTATAAAATATATCCCGTAGCGAGCGTAGTTCAATGGTAAAACATCTCCTTGCCAAGGAGAAGATACGGGTTCGATTCCCGCCGCTCGCCAGCTTAATTTAGTAAGGTACTATAGATAAAAAGTTTAGTCTAGTGGACTACTTAACTACTTACATACTTAAATTTATAATATTAATAAATTTAAGTATGTAAGTAGGTGTTAGTCTAGTACCATATCCCTTACTATCTTACCCTTCCTTTGCACCCTACTCAAAAAAAGGAGGGCTCCGGCAGCGGAAATCGAACTCCCCAACAGGGCTCCCTAAATTGGGGATTTACTGGGACAAACAACGAACGGGCAAACTGCTTTTAAATGGAAGGGAGGTAGACTGTGCCTTTCTTTCATTTCTTTTCCGCAGGGTAGGGAGGAGCCTTGAGCGTTCTTGGAGGCAAGTGACTTCGGAAACTGCTCAATTTTCCCTCTAGGGCCGGGAACTAATCAATAAAAAAGGGTTGGATGCCACCCAACCCAGCCCTCTACCATATCTATATAAATAGAATAGTCCTTTTATACAGAGCTAAGTGCGGAGACGGGAATCGAACCCGTGACCTCAAGGTTATGAGCCTCGTGAGCTACCAAACTGCTCTACTCCGCTCTGGAGTATACCGGGAACTGGTGGACGAAAAAGGTTGAATACAGGCCTCTACGATGGCTAGACAAATAGAATACTCCTTTTATAAAGAATGGAGCGGGTAGCGGGAATCGAACCCGCATCGTTAGCTTGGAAGGCTAGGGGTTATAGTCGACGTTGGTTGATTATTTTTAACGTCTCTAATTCAAAACCGAACATGAAATTTTGATTTCATTCGGCTCCTTTATGGATATTCTCACCACTTAACATCTATGTCAGCTTTTCTATTTGAATGGAACCAAAGCTCTCCGCTTTCTAGATGATCCCTATAGAGTAGGAAATAGAAATTCTATCTAAATCCATCTAATCTACTTACTTCGTTCCCTAATTTCATTCAAGAGATCCTGAGGAAAAGAATTAGGTTTCCACCGAGCTGAAACAATATGCTGATGGTTCTAGTAAACCAAAACTACCATTTTTTAGCTATTTGGCTTCTATTTCCTTTTTTAACAAAAGAAGATTTAGTTACGATTGGAAATAAACTTTTTTGTATCTTCATCCATAGATCCTTTACTCATATTTTAAAAATTGGAATACTTAATCCAATGCAAAATTATGCTTCGCGACTCTGTACTCCTAATCAAATTTGTATTTTAGCTACAATTTCAATAAGTCTTTGGATACAAATCGCGAGAATGTATATTATTCCTCAATATGCTATTGAGAGGAAAAGGATTAAATCCTTTATTAAGAACTAAAGTTTTCATCGGAATAGAAAAAACTTAAGAACGCCTTAAGTATATCATTTCTAATTCAGTTATTAATAGAACGAATCACACTTTTACCACTAAACTATACCCGCTACATGTAGATTATGATACCAACGTTACCCTTTGTCAAGGATTGCCATTCGAGAAGGGGGGCTAATTCCCCCTTATTGAATCAAAAGGAGAAGGTTCATGACAGTGAGCGGCTGGCATGGCACTTCTACTTCAATCGCGAGCCTTTAGGATTTAGATAGCGTCTGAACCTAATGTATGCATTTCGATTAGGATCCTATTCTACGGTTACGACTACAATGATCATTAGTTACTTTGCGAGGGCGTAAGTGTGCCAGATTGCTGTAAGGAATAGTTTTATTATTCCTACAATATAAACGAGAAGATATAGGGGGCAAGACTGTCCCCATAAATCCCTTTCTTTTCCTTTTTTGTTCAGAATTGAACAAAGAAATTGGGAAAGATGTTTTCTTTCCCCACTTATCATTAAGTCCGAGCCGTAGAGAAAAAGTGAGATTAATTGAAAAAAAAAATTCATCACAGACTTTACCTATGGCTTGATAGAAGCAAGAAACAAAGAGTCGCAACTTAAAGAGAAAAAGGACAGGACCAACAGATTTACCTGACGTAATTAGGTAAATCCTTACCAGAGAAATTTTGGTCAGGATTTAACTGATGTAAAGAAGATCCTAAAAGTCTCTGGTTAGTCGATTCTCTCCATTTACCAATTTCCTCTCTCTCCTTTTTCCACTCACTCAATTCTAGCTTATTAGATTCTTATTTAAAAGAATCAAAGAACATCAATAGAACTAAGAACACATAAAAAAGAGCATAGAGGATCAAGACCATTACCAAATGTTCCTCCCAAGAATCATATTGGGTATCTGTTCCCTTCCTTTTCCCCGCTAGGATCGGGAATCTTATATTTTCCATATCCATATACCATCGAATCCTTAGGGTTCCAAAATCCCCCTTTTTCCTAGTCTTCGGAAACGGAAAACCCTGAACCAAGAGGAGTTAGCTATTAGGGTATGGTTTTTTATTTTTTTGTTGGGCAGGCTGTAGAAGATTTTTTATACTCTTTTTTATACTCTGCAGTATAAATTCTACTGCCTACTTTTTACAAGAAAATTGTTGATAAAACTCCAACATAGTTTATGGAAAATACACCCACCAGCATCCTTGGAGAATCTTAAAGTGCCCGCTTTCCAAGGGGAAGGGGTGCCTGTTGAAAATCGCTTCAACAATTGATACATAATGGTTCTCCTCTTCTAAAAAAAAGAACTTCTGGACTTTGGTTTGGTGAGTCGTCCGAGATCGTATTTACATACTTACCCTCTTCAAGTTCAAGTATATCGGATACTAATAAAATTTTTTATTGTGTCAACTCTCTCTTCACTTCTTTTTTTTATATAATAAAATAAAAAAAAGACCTCTACTTTGGTTTGTGCAAGTGATACGAGAGAATATTAAATATTTTCTTATTTTTCTTGATTTTCTCAAGATTTTGAACCTCGCCATGAATAAACTTATATATATATATGTATATATACATATATAATCTCCATTTAAATCTCTATATATATACATATATTATGTACATAATGCAGTAGACCCATAGTGGGAAATCAAAGTGGCTCATTTTTGAATTAAAAAAAGCCCTTTTAACTCAGTGGTAGAGTAATGCCATGGTAAGGCATAAGTCATCGGTTCAAATCCGATAAAGGGCTTTTTAAGTTAGTGGTAGAGTACTGCCGTGGTAAGACGTAAGTCATCGGTTCGAATCTGATAGAATACTTTTCTACTAAATTCATTTACTTTTTTTCTTTGTTATTAAATTTTCTGACTTAGTGGGGGATACATGCATTTTTGGTTTGAACACTAAATGAAGCACGGAGTGTAAATTGCAAAAAGAAATAAAATGGGAATCTTTTTCCTCTTAGATCAATCAAATAACTACCTGTACTGAACTAATCCAGAATCCCTTTTAGTAATCTATTCTTATTCTATGCTCTTTAAAAGAATTTCCCTAAAAAGTGGGGGATGATCCATGAATTAATCAAACCATCAACTAAAAAAAATCCTATGAAAGCATAACCAAAAAGTAGGAAAAACTCTTTGCTTTGGATCTAGTTATACCCTTCGAGTATATTGACAATTCCAAAAAACTGCTCATACTATAATTATAGTATAATCACGAGCGGTTGTATATGGCTCTATCGTCTAGTGATGCCCCTATCGTCTAGTGGTTCAGGACATCTCTCTTTCAAGGAGGCAGCGGGGATTCGACTTCCCCTGGGGGTAGGGAGTATTATGAAAGGAGGTTAATCATAGAATAGATTATCAAAAACCCTAGAATAAATTCTTCCTGGGTCGATGCCCGAGTGGTTAATGGGGACGGACTGTAAATTCGTTGACAATATGTCTACGCTGGTTCAAATCCAGCTCGGCCCAAAAATCTAGGGCTTCGTGAATATGAACTAAATCCATTTGTTTTTCTTCCATAAAATGTCTGATCATAGAAATAAAAGATAAAGAAAAAGGGGGGAAATTTCTTTCTAATCCCTATCTCTCTCATTCCTTATCTTACAAACAAAAGAATTTTTCTTATTGAAAGATGGATTATCATCCATTTTTAGTGATAAAAAATCACGACATACTAGTTATGTCACTCTCACTATACCCACATATTATATGTGGGTATGTAGTATATGATTCCTCTATTTCTTAGAGTACAACAGACGAATAAAATCTTCTTATGGTTCTATTTAAGAATAGGTATGCCATACACCCCGCGGGGATTGTAGTTCAATTGGTCAGAGCACCGCCCTGTCAAGGCGGAAGCTGCGGGTTCGAGCCCCGTCAGTCCCGAACTAGGGGTCAATGAATAGAGAAATTCATCTTTCCTTTTTCCATGTATCCATGAGGCACCCTTACTTCACTTTACTCCCCATCGATAAAGAAAGACACACATATGATATGTGGATTAGTATAATTTAGGATATTACTCTATACTTTATGATGATACCATCCTTATCTTACCTTCCTATTCAACTCTTATGGAAGAGAGTACCTGTATTTTACCGGAATCCATACATAAATCGTATTCCTTTTTTTATTTAAGCCCTCGTTTCTCCATCTCACTTCTACTTCTACTGCTTATTTGGATGTCTATGTGACTCCATAGAAAGTTGGTCGTATAATACATACATACATACATAATTGTATTTATAACTAAAAGAAAAAGGAAGGGAAATTGGATAAGATTAAGTAACGATCGTGGGTTATATATATATAGAAAAAAAAGTAGAAAAGGATTAAAAAAAGAGGGAACTCCTAATCCAATCAAAAAACCCATTTTGGTCTTAGTATGAATAGAGGATCTTCCTATGTTATACTATTCCACTCTCAACTATGAATTGATTTGATAGAGCTGATATTCATAATATTGAATTGATTCAGTATTATCAGAATGCAAGTCCTCCCCTTGAATTTACAGGATACCCCTTTTTCCTCTCCATGGGATTACATCCCGAGTTATTGTGAAAAAAAAATAAAGAGGTTATGGAAGTCAATATTCTCGCATTTATTGCTACTGCACTGTTCATTCTAGTTCCTACTGCCTTTTTACTTATTATTTATGTAAAAACAGTCAGCCAAAATGATTAATTGGAATTCCAATTAATCATTGAAGAAATGAAAAAGGGATTAAATAAAAAAAATCCAAGTCTTAAATGAAAGGATCTCGTTGGAATCTTAAAGTGTGGTAGAAAGAACTACATATAGTTTTTTCTACGACACTTTAGAGTCTTTCTATTATATTATCTTGAATCTACATAGAATAGATTACTAGATTGAAATAGTAGTCGAATTCAATTTTTTTTTCACTGCATCCACTTAATTTCAATCAAGTCAAAATAAAAAAATCGAAGACAATTCTTGACCAAAGAATTCATGGAGGGAGATAAAAATAATATGAGAATAGATTTCTAGTAAAAAGTAAAAGGAAAAAACCCGCGAATCTTTCGTGTTTAAATATGCTGCGAGATGCTTCAAAAGAGCAGAAATTTTATTCTAAGAATAAGGATAAGGAAAGAGTATAAAACAAAAGGAAAATGTGTGATATGTTGTGAATAGCTCCGTGGAAGAAAGTCTAATTTTCTTATGTATAGAACTTTTTTAACCCTTCATCATTTCTAGTAGAAATTATGAATTGCTGTAATGGCTCTTTCTATTTCTATTATAGTAGAATATAATGACCCTTTCTTACAATACAAGAGTTTCTTACAGGAGTGAAAGAAAACTAAAGAAAAAGAGTAAAGAATAACGTTTGGCAAAATGATTAATACAAAACGATCAATTAAAGAAAAGAGTTGATACAACAATTCGATTACTCAATCAATTAGGAGTATCCCTAAAGTCCACTCCTCCCCCATACTACTAGTGAAAGAGAAAATGTAAAGACTACCATTAAAGCAGCCCAAGCGAGACTTACTATATCCATCTAAATTATGTCTCCTATTTCTATTAAGGAATTATTCTAATATTGATCAATAATCATAGTGGAATCAAGGGTACAGAGTCAAAAAGAGATTCCGCCCTAAGGCTATGGATGATCAGTTCAAAGAATTTACTCCTAACAAATTCTTATAGGAATTTTAGTTGAATTAGAGAGCGTTAAGTATAAATATGATACATAGCCCTTTCTTTTCTTTTCCGTAAAAAAGAGTGCGGGAATGGTGTTCTGAATAGAAGAAGTGGGAATAGGAAGATTTTTTATTCCTTTTGTTACTCTTTTTTTTTAGCAAAGGACGCCCGAATATACCATAAAATTAGGATAGATAAATATTTATTGGAAACCTACCTTACCTAACTTATGTTTATTTTTGACCTAAACCCTACAGCCCCCCCCGCTTTCTATCATTCTATGAAAGAATGAAGAGACTTTATCCACAACTCCGAAATTGAGTTTTGATCGGCCTATTTAATCAGATTCTCGATAGAATTAGTAGCCCTTACTTTAGGGCATGTGGGTAACATAAAATGTACGATAAAAAAATATATGATAATTTAGGAAGCCTTGATATTCCTTCGTGGAGTCCCTTCTTCAATTTTAGATTGAAAAAAGAATGCCCCTTGGGGCCCTTTCTTTGGTTTGGATACCAAGATTTATCTTGGCCTCGTAGTTTTAAATTCGCGAATCAAATCAATTAAAAACCAATTCAACTGAATTTAATATAAAGAAAACGCTACCTCATCCCTATTGGTAGCGGTTTGGGCCACTACTGCAAAAATAAACCCTAGGTTGAGGATAGAACAACTTTCTCGAGTTCGATCAGTACTATAAAAGCCTAAGTTTTTTATTGATCAGGCGGCACCCAGATTTGAACTGGGGATAAAGGATTTGCAGTCCCCTGCCTTACCGCTTGGCCATGCCGCCAAAAAATCCGATCGAAAATCGAGAAAAGAGCAAGTATTCATCCACGTTTTCTTACGAAAACCCCCTTTCTTTTATCTTCAATCTAATTCTACTTAATTTTTTTCCTATCTTTTTTCAAAAATCTATTGCTGCTTTTTTTGGATCCGGTTTCGATTATTCTCCTCGATGGATTCTATTCTATCTTAAAACATATATTGCTAACACTAGAAAACTTCCTGTTTTTCTATTGAGATGAAAAAGAAAAAGGAGAAAAAGTGGATTTCTAGTCACAAGCTGCAAAATTCAGAACAAATTGGAACCATTAACTAGAATTCCCTTTTTTTGAATTGCACTAGTAAACGACTCTTAAATTGGTATTCTCCGCCCCCCTTCCTTTTAATGGCATAATAAAATATTATGGCTTTATGCCTAATCCGTGTATAGGTAAACTCCAGGTTCGAACAGCATTATTATCCAAGGATCCCCCTTATGTACATATCTCGATGGGGAATTGTGCTTGAATTTTTCAAAGCATTAAATATCTTGAATAAAAAAAAAGAAATTTGCTCTGATATTCTGATAAAAAATATAACCTGACCATCTTGGCCTACCCAAGTAAAATTACGATAAAAACAGGGATATGTGGAAAGGTGGAAAACTAGATTGGCATCTACTACGAAACAAAAAAGAACCCTCAAATTATTTTTGAAATTAAACTAAGTGCGCTATTCTAAATCGAACTAAAGTAAAACTTTCTAGTGCTTATAAATTATTATATTAAGGCTTTATCCCTTTCATAGAAAAGAGATAAAATGAGAAATCTTTGCCAGCCAATCTGATTCGAATATCCTAAAGTCTAAGTGGCAGAATTTTTTTTCTAGGAATGTTTTATCAATTCATTTTCATTCCATTTGTACCCTCGGCAAACTCGAACTTTCGTCGAAATTGTCTCTATTCATATGTATGAAATACATATATGAAATACGTATGTGGAGTTCCCTAGAATTTCATGTGATTCAGTAAACAGAATATAGATTCCATGATTGCTAGATCGATCTGTAGGGATTGATGAAGAGTGAGCTGATAATGGAATTTTTCTTCGATAAACAGGAAACTTAAGATTAAGATGCTCCGGAATGGAAATCAGGGAATGTCCACAATACCCGGATTTAGTCAGATCCAATTCGAGGGATTTTGTAGGTTCATTAATCAAGGCTTGGCAGAAGAACTTGAGAAGTTTCCAACAATTAAAGATCCAGATCACGAAATTGCATTTCAATTATTTGCGAAAGGATATCAATTGCTAGAACCCTCGATAAAAGAAAGGGATGCTGTGTATGAATCACTCACCTATTCTTCCGAATTATATGTATCGGCGAGATTAATTTTTGGTTTCGATGTGCAAAAACAAACCATTTCTATTGGAAACATTCCTATAATGAATTCCTTAGGAACCTTTATAATAAATGGAATATACCGGATTGTGATCAATCAAATATTGCTAAGTCCTGGTATTTACTACCGCTCGGAATTAGACCATAAGGGAATTTCTATCTACACCGGGACTATAATATCAGATTGGGGAGGAAGATCGGAATTAGCAATTGATAAAAAAGAAAGGATATGGGCCCGGGTGAGTAGAAAACAAAAGATATCTATTCTAATTCTATCATCAGCTATGGGTTCGAATCTAAAAGAAATTCTAGATAATGTTTCCTACCCTGAAATTTTCTTGTCTTTCCCGAATGCTAAGGAGAAGAAGAGGATTGAGTCAAAAGAAAAAGCGATTTTGGAGTTTTATCAACAATTTGCGTGTGTAGGTGGGGACCTGGTATTTTCGGAGTCCTTATGTGAGGAATTACAAAAGAAATTTTTTCAACAAAAATGTGAATTAGGAAGGATTGGTCGACGAAATATGAATCGGAGACTAAATCTTGATATACCTCAGAACAATACATTCTTGTTACCACGAGATGTATTGGCCGCTACGGATCATTTGATTGGAATGAAATTTGGAACGGGTATACTTGACGATGACGATATGAATCACTTGAAAAATAAACGTATTCGTTCGGTTGCGGATCTGTTACAAGATCAATTCGGACTGGCTCTTGGCCGTTTACAACATGCGGTTCAAAAAACTATCCGTAGAGTATTCATACGTCAATCGAAACCGACTCCCCAAACTTTGGTAACTCCAACTTCAACTTCGATTTTATTAATAACTACTTATGAGACCTTTTTTGGCACATATCCCTTATCTCAAGTTTTTGATCAAACAAATCCATTGACACAAACTGTTCATGGGCGAAAAGTGAGTTGTTTGGGTCCTGGAGGGTTGACGGGGAGAACTGCAAGTTTTCGGAGCCGAGATATTCATCCGAGTCACTATGGGCGTATTTGTCCAATTGACACGTCCGAAGGAATCAATGTTGGACTTACAGGATCCTTAGCTATTCATGCGAGAATTGATCACTTGTGGGGATCCATAGAGAGTCCTTTTTATGAAATATCTGCTGAGAAAGCAAAAGAAAAAAAAGAGAGACAGGTGGTTTATCTATCACCAAATAGAGATGAATATTATATGATAGCAGCGGGAAATTCTTTGTCCTTGAATCAGGGTATTCAGGAAGAGCAGGTTGTTCCAGCTAGATACCGTCAAGAATTCCTGACTATTGCATGGGAACAGGTTCATGTTAGAAGTATTTTTCCTTTCCAATATTTTTCTATTGGAGGTTCTCTCATTCCTTTTATTGAGCACAATGATGCGAATCGGGCTTTAATGAGTTCTAATATGCAGCGCCAAGCAGTTCCGCTTTCTAAGTCCGAGAAGTGCATTGTTGGAACTGGATTGGAACGCCAAACAGCTCTAGATTCGAGGGTTTCCGTTATAGCCGAACGCGAGGGAAAGATCATTTCTACTGATAGTCATAAGATCCTTTTATCAAGTAGTGGGAAGACTATAAGTATTCCTTTAGTTAACCACCGGCGCTCTAACAAAAATACTTGTATGCACCAAAAACCTCGGGTTCCGCGGGGTAAATCCATTAAAAAAGGACAAATTTTAGCAGAGGGAGCTGCTACAGTTGGGGGGGAACTTGCTTTAGGAAAAAACGTATTAGTAGCTTATATGCCATGGGAAGGTTACAATTTTGAAGACGCAGTACTAATAAGCGAACGTTTGGTATATGAGGATATTTACACCTCTTTTCACATCCGGAAATATGAAATTCAGACGGATACGACAAGCCAAGGCTCCGCTGAAAAAATCACTAAAGAAATACCACATCTAGAAGAACATTTACTCCGCAATTTGGACAGAAATGGAGTTGTTAGGTTGGGATCTTGGGTAGAAACTGGCGATATTTTAGTAGGTAAATTAACACCTCAGATAGCGAGCGAATCGTCGTATATTGCGGAAGCTGGATTATTACGGGCGATATTTGGCCTTGAGGTATCTACTTCAAAAGAAACTTCTCTCAAATTACCTATAGGTGGAAGAGGGCGCGTTATCGATGTGAAATGGATCCAGAGGGACCCCCTCGACATAATGGTTCGTGTATATATTTTACAAAAACGTGAAATCAAAGTTGGGGATAAAGTAGCCGGAAGACATGGGAATAAGGGGATCATTTCCAAAATTTTGCCTAGGCAAGATATGCCCTATTTGCAAGATGGAACACCTGTTGATATGGTCTTCAATCCCTTAGGAGTACCCTCCCGAATGAATGTGGGACAAATATTTGAAAGCTCGCTCGGATTAGCGGGGGATCTGCTAAAGAAACATTATAGAATAGCACCTTTTGATGAGAGATATGAGCAAGAGGCTTCAAGAAAACTTGTATTTTCAGAATTATATGAAGCCAGTAAACAAACAAAAAATCCATGGGTATTTGAACCCGAGTACCCGGGAAAAAGCAGAATATTTGATGGAAGAACAGGAGATCCCTTCGAACAACCTGTTCTAATAGGGAAGTCGTATATCTTAAAATTAATTCATCAAGTTGATGAGAAAATTCATGGGCGTTCTACTGGGCCCTACTCACTTGTTACACAACAACCCGTTAGAGGACGAGCCAAGCAAGGGGGACAACGAGTAGGAGAAATGGAAGTTTGGGCTTTAGAAGGATTTGGTGTTGCTCATATTTTACAAGAGATACTTACTTATAAATCTGACCATCTTATAGCTCGCCAAGAAATACTTAATGCTACGATCTGGGGAAAAAGAATACCTAATCACGAGGATCCTCCAGAATCTTTTCGAGTCCTCGTTCGAGAACTACGATCTTTGGCTCTAGAACTGAATCATTTCCTTGTATCTGAGAAGAACTTCCAGGTTAATAGGGAGGAAGTTTGATCGGAATAAATATAAATTCTTTTCTTATTTCTATTTTATGATTGACCAATATAAACATCAACAACTTCAAATTGGACTCGTTTCCCCTCAACAAATAAGGGCTTGGGCTAACAAAAACCTACCTAATGGAGAAGTCGTTGGCGAAGTCACAAGGCCCTCTACTTTTCATTATAAAACCGATAAACCAGAAAAAGATGGATTGTTTTGCGAAAGAATCTTTGGACCCATAAAAAGTGGAATTTGCGCTTGTGGAAATTCTCGAGCGAGCAGAGCGGAAAACGAAGACGAAAGATTTTGCCAAAAATGCGGGGTAGAATTTGTGGATTCTCGGATACGAAGATATCAAATGGGATACATCAAACTCGCATGTTCCGTGACTCATGTGTGGTATTTGAAAGGTCTTCCTAGTTATATCGCGAATCTTTTAGATAAACCTCTTAAGAAGTTGGAGGGCCTAGTATATGGCGATTTTTCTTTTGCTAGGCCCAGCACTAAAAAACCTACTTTCTTACGATTACGAGGTTTATTCGAAGAGGAAATTTTATCCTGTAACCACAGCATTTCTCCCTTTTTTTCTACCCCAGGCTTTGCAACATTTCGAAATCGGGAAATTGCGACAGGAGCAGGTGCTATTAGAGAACAATTAGCAGATTTGGATTTGCGAATTATTATAGAGAATTCTTTGGTCGAATGGAAGGAATTAGAAGACGAGGGGTATAGTGGAGATGAATGGGAAGATAGAAAAAGACGAATAAGAAAAGTTTTTTTGATTAGACGCATGCAATTGGCGAAACATTTTATTCAAACAAATGTAGAACCAGAATGGATGGTTTTGTGCTTATTACCGGTTCTTCCTCCCGAATTGAGACCCATTGTTTATAGGTCTGGGGATAAAGTAGTGACTTCGGACATTAATGAACTTTATAAGAGAGTTATCCGTCGGAACAACAACCTTGCCTATCTATTAAAAAGAAGTGAATTAGCGCCAGCAGATTTAGTAATGTGCCAGGAAAAATTGGTACAAGAAGCCGTGGATACACTTCTTGATAGTGGGTCCCGCGGGCAGCCAATAAGGGATGGTCACAATAAAGTATACAAATCACTCTCAGACGTAATTGAAGGTAAAGAGGGAAGGTTTCGCGAGACTCTGCTGGGGAAACGGGTTGATTACTCGGGGCGTTCTGTCATTGTTGTGGGTCCTTCGCTTTCATTACATCAATGTGGATTACCTCTAGAGATAGCAATAAAGCTTTTTCAGCTATTTGTAATTCGCGATTTAATCACGAAACGCGCTACTTCTAATGTCAGGATTGCTAAAAGGAAAATTTGGGAAAAGGAACCCATTGTATGGGAAATACTTCAAGAAGTTATGCGGGGACATCCTGTACTGTTAAATAGAGCACCTACCCTGCATAGATTAGGCATACAGGCCTTCCAACCCACTTTAGTAGAGGGGCGTACTATTTCTTTACACCCATTAGTGTGTAAGGGTTTTAATGCGGACTTTGATGGGGATCAAATGGCTGTTCATCTACCTTTATCCTTGGAAGCTCAGGCAGAAGCTCGTTTACTCATGTTTTCTCATATGAATCTCTTATCTCCCGCTATTGGGGATCCTATTTGCGTACCAACCCAAGACATGCTTATCGGACTTTATGTATTAACGATTGGAAACCGTCGAGGTATTTGTGCAAATAGACATAATAGTTGCGGAAACTATCCAACTGAAAAAGTAAATTACAATAATAATAATTATAAGTATACGAAAGATAAAGAACCCCTTTTTTCTAGTTCTTATGATGCACTGGGAGCTTATAGACAGAAACTAATCAGTTTAGACAGTCCCTTGTGGCTACAATGGAAACTAGATCAACGCGTCATTGGGTCAAGAGAAGTTCCGATTGAAGTTCAATATGAATCTTTGGGGACTTATCATGAGATTTATGCCCACTATCTAATAGTGGGAAATAGAAAAAAAGAAATCCGTTCTATATACATTCGAACCACTCTTGGTCATATTTCTTTTTATAGAGAAATAGAGGAAGCCATACAAGGATTTAGTCAGGCCTATTCATACACGATCTAAACAAGGAAGTTAGATTCGGCGATGCCCCTTTCGAGGGGCATTCCGATTTCCCTAGTACCATCATTTTTGCCGCGCGAATCCAGATTGAGGAAAGGAAGTTTATTTAATTTTCGAATCACTGACTCAGGCCCATTGTCGAATCCTACTCAGTAATTGTCGAATCCTACTCAGCCAAAAAGGGGGTACTTATGTATGGCGGAACGGGCCAATCTGGTCTTTCATAATAAAGAGATAGACGGAACTGGTATGAAACGACTTATTAGCAGATTAATAGATCATTTCGGAATGGGATATACATCCCATATACTGGATCAACTAAAGACTCTGGGTTTCCATCAAGCCACTACTACATCGATTTCTTTAGGAATCGAGGATCTTTTAACAATACCCTCTAAGGGATGGTTAGTCCAAGACGCGGAACAACAGAGTTTTCTTTTGGAGAAACACTATTATTATGGGGCTGTACACGCGGTAGAAAAATTACGCCAATCCGTTGAGATATGGTATGCTACAAGTGAATATTTGAAACAAGAAATGAATTCGAATTTTCGGATAACGGATCCTTCTAATCCTGTCTATCTAATGTCTTTTTCAGGAGCCAGAGGAAATGCATCTCAGGTACACCAATTAGTAGGTATGAGAGGCTTAATGGCGGATCCTCAAGGACAAATGATTGATTTACCTATTCAAAGCAATTTACGCGAGGGGCTTTCTTTGACAGAATATATAATTTCCTGCTATGGAGCCCGCAAAGGGGTTGTAGATACTGCTGTACGAACAGCAGATGCTGGATATCTTACACGTAGACTTGTTGAAGTAGTTCAACATATTATTGTGCGTAGAAGAGATTGTGGTACTATCCGAGGTATTTCTGTGAGTCCTCAAAATGGGATGACGGAAAAACTTTTTGTCCAAACACTAATAGGTCGTGTATTAGCAGACGATATATATATCGGTTCACGATGCATTGCCGCTCGAAATCAAGATATTGGAATTGGATTAGTTAATCGATTCATAACTGCCTTTCGAGCACAACCATTTCGAGCACAACCCATATATATTAGAACCCCCTTTACTTGCCGGAGCACTTCTTGGATCTGTCAATTATGTTATGGTCGGAGTCCTACTCATAGTGATCTGGTCGAATTGGGAGAAGCCGTAGGTATTATTGCGGGTCAATCAATCGGGGAGCCAGGGACTCAACTAACATTAAGAACGTTTCATACTGGCGGAGTATTCACAGGGGGTACTGCCGACCTTGTACGATCCCCTTCGAATGGAAAAATCCAATTCAATGAGAATTTGGTTCACCCCACACGTACCCGTCATGGACAGCCTGCTTTTCTATGTTATATAGACTTGCATGTAACTATTCAGAGTCAGGATATTCTATATAGTGTGAATATTCCCTCAAAAAGCTTGATTCTAGTGCAAAATGATCAATATGTAAAATCCGAACAAGTAATTGCGGAGATTCGTGCCGGAACGTCCACTTTACATTTTAAAGAAAGGGTACAAAAGCATATTTATTCCGAATCAGATGGCGAAATGCACTGGAGTACTGATGTTTACCATGCGCCCGAATATCAATATGGTAATCTTCGTCGATTACCAAAAACAAGCCATTTATGGATATTGTCAGTAAGTATGTGCAGATCCAGTATAGCGTCTTTTTCGCTCCACAAGGATCAAGATCAAATGAATACTTATTCTTTTTCTGTTGATGGAAGATATACATTTGACCTCTCAATGGCTAATGATCAAGTAAGACATAGACTGTTGGATACTTTTGATAAAAAAGATAGGGAAATTCTTGATTATTCAACGCCGGATCGAATCATGTCCAACGGCCATTGGAATTTTATCTATCCTTCTATTTTTCAAAATAATTCGGATTTGTTGGCGAAAAAGCGAAGAAATAGGTTCGTCATTTCATTACAATATCATCAAGAACAAGAGAAAGAACTTATATCTTGTTTGCGAATTTCGATTGAAATACCCTTTAAGGGTGTTTTACGTAGAAATACTATTTTTGCTTATTTTGACGATCCACGCTACAGAAAAGATAAAAAGGGTTCAGGAATTGTTAAATTTAGATATAGGACCCTAGAGGACGAATATAGGACTCGAGAGGAAGATTCAGCGGACGAATATGAAACCCTAGAAGAAGATAAATATGGGATTCTAGAGGACGAATATGAAACCCTAGAAAACGAATATGGGAGCCCTGAAAACGAATATGGGAGCCCAGAGAACGAGTATAGGACTCGAGAGAAAGACTCAGAAGACGAATATGGGAGCCCATATAGGACCCAAGAGGACGAATATGGAACTCTAGAGGAAGGATCAGAAGACGAATATGGGAACCTGGGGGAAGGCTCAGAGGACAAATATGGGACTTTAGAGGAAGACTCAGAAGAAGACTCAGAAGACGAATATGAGAGCCCAGAGGAAGATTCCATCTTAAAAAAGGAGGGTTTGATTGAGCATCGAGGAACAAAAGAATTTAGTCTAAAATACCAAAAAGAAGTAGATCGGTTTTTTTTCATTCTTCAAGAACTGCATATCTTGCCGAGATCTTCATCCCTAAAGGTACTTGACAATAGTATTATTGGAGTGGATACACAACTCACAAAAAATACAAGAAGTCAACTAGGTGGACTGGTCCGAGTGAAGCGAAAAAAAAGCCATACGGAACTCAAAATATTTTCCGGAGATATTCATTTTCCTGAAGAGGCAGATAAGACATTAGGTGCCTGTTTGATACCACCAGAAAGGAAAAAAAAAGATTCTAAGGAATCAAAAAAAAGGAAAAATTGGGTCTATGTTCAACGGAAAAAAATTCTCAAGAGCAAGGAAAAGTATTTTGTTTCGGTTCGCCCTGCAGTCGCATATGAAATGAACGAAGGGAGAAATTTAGCAACACTTTTCCCGCAGGATCTCTTGCAAGAAGAAGATAATCTCCAACTTCGACTTGTCAATTTCATTTCTCATGAAAATAGCAAGTTAACTCAAAGAATTTATCACACGAATAGTCAATTTGTTAGAACTTGCTTAGTAGTGAATTGGGAACAAGAAGAAAAAGAGGAGGTTCGTGCTTCTCTTGTTGAGGTAAGAGCGAATAATCTTATTCGCGATTTTCTAAGAATTGAGTTAGTTAAGTCCACTATTTCGTATACACGAAGAAGGTATGATAGGACAAGTGCAGGACCGATTCCCCATAATAGGTTAGATCGCGCCAATATGAATTCCTTTTATTCCAAAACGAAGATTGAATCACTTAGCCAACATCAAGAAGCTATTGGCACCTTGTTGAATCGAAATAAGAAATACCAATCTTTGATGATTTTGTCGGCATCCAACTGCTCTCGAATTGGTTTATTCAAGAATTTAAAACATCCTAATGCGATAAAAGAATCGAATCCTAGAATTCCTATTCAAGAGATTTTTGGTCCCTTAGGGGCTTTTGTACCTAGTATATCGAATTTTTTTTCATCTTACTATTTACTAACGTATAACCAGACCCTGTTAAAAAAATATCTGTTCCTTGACAATTTGAAACAAACCTTCCAAGTACTTGAAGGACTTAAATACTCTTTAATAGATGAAAATCAAAGGATTTCGAATTTCGATAGTAACATCGTGTTGGATCCATTCCATTTGAATTGCCACTTTCTCCATCATGATTCTTGGAAGGAGACATCGGCAATAATTCACCTTGGCCAATTTATTTGTGAAAATGTATGTCTATTTAAATCGCCCATAAAAAAATCTGGTCAAATTTTCATTGTTAATATAGATTCCTTTGTTATAAGAGCAGCTAAGCCTTATTTGGCTACTACAGGAGCAACTGTTAATGGTCATTATGGAGAAATCCTTTACAAAGGAGATAGGTTAGTTACGTTTATATATGAAAAATCGAGATCTAGTGACATAACGCAAGGTCTTCCAAAAGTAGAACAAATCTTTGAAGCGCGTTCAATTGATTCACTATCCCCGAATCTCGAAAGGAGAATTGAGGATTGGAATGAGCGTATACCAAGAATTCTTGGAGTCCCCTGGGGATTCTTGATTGGAGCTGAGCTAACCATAGCCCAAAGTCGTATCTCTTTGGTTAATAAAATCCAAAAGGTTTATCGCTCCCAAGGGGTACAGATCCATAATAGACATATAGAGATTATTATACGCCAAGTAACATCAAAAGTGCGGGTTTCCGAAGACGGAATGTCTAATGTTTTTTTACCGGGGGAATTAATTGGACTATTGCGAGCGGAACGAGCAGGGCGAGCTTTGGATGAATCGATCTATTATCGGGCAATCTTATTGGGAATAACAAGGGCTTCCCTGAATACCCAAAGTTTCATATCTGAAGCAAGTTTTCAAGAAACTGCTCGAGTTTTAGCAAAAGCTGCACTACGAGGTCGCATTGATTGGTTGAAAGGTCTGAAAGAAAACGTAGTTCTGGGGGGGATTATACCTGTTGGTACAGGATTCCAAAAATTTGTGCATCGTTCCCCACAAGACAAGAACCTTTATTTCGAAATTCAAAAAAAAAATCTATTCACGTCGGAAATGAAAGATTTTTTGTTTCTCCATACAGAATTAGTTTCTTCTGATTCTGACGTAACAAACAATTTCTATGAGACATCACAACCCCCATTTAACCCCATTTATACGATTTAAGGATACATAAAGCAGATTTTTTTACTTTACTAGACTTTTGAACTTAGAACACTAACAGGTTCAATTTTAGATTTTTATTTTAATAAGTAAAAGAAGTTAGTTAATTCATTAAGGTTATGTTTATACCTTCTATCAATGGCCAACTCTCAGTAGAAGGTTCCCTTGGAACATTTTTTATTTATTTCAAGCTATTTCGGCTCTTTCTTAATCTTCAAAAAGAAATAAATTCCGTAATGGAATGGTAGGATCAAAAAAAAAATAAATAAAAAGGAAGTGTGGAAAAAATGACAAGAAGATATTGGAACATCAATTTGAAAGAGATGATAGAAGCGGGAGTTCATTTTGGTCATGGTATTAAGAAATGGAATCCTAAAATGGCCCCTTACATTTCGGCAAAGCGTAAAGGTACTCATATTACAAATCTCGCTAGAACGGCTCGTTTTTTATCAGAAGCTTGTGATTTAGTTTTTGATGCAGCAAGTCAGGGAAAAAGTTTTTTAATTGTTGGTACCAAAAAAAGAGCAGCGGATTTAGTAGCATCAGCTGCAATAAGGGCTCGTTGTCATTATGTTAATAAAAAGTGGTTCAGTGGTATGTTAACGAATTGGTCGATTACGAAAACTAGACTTTCTCAATTTAGAGACTTAAGAGCAGAAGAAAAGATGGGAAAATTCCACCATCTCCCAAAAAGAGATGTGGCAATATTGAAGAGAAAATTATCTACCTTGCAAAGATATCTCGGCGGGATCAAATATATGACGAGGTTGCCAGACATTGTGATCGTCCTTGATCAGCAAAAAGAGTATATAGCTCTTCGGGAATGTGCCATTTTGGGGATTCCTACTATTTCTTTAGTCGATACAAATTGTGACCCAGATCTCGCAAATATATCGATTCCAGCTAACGATGACACTATGACTTCAATTCGATTGATTCTTAACAAATTAGTATTTGCTATTTGTGAGGGCCGTTCTCTCTATATAAGAAATCGTTGATTAAGAAGAATAGTTAATTCTTGGGTAACTGCATAGATTTATGGGGTCACTTACTATTCTTTTTTTTGCATAGATAAAAGAAGGGGAATATTGATATATATTAGAGGGTATTGATATATATTATGATCTGATGTGCTTTCTCGGTATCCTAAATATAAGATTAAAACTTCAAGTTGCTGAGTTGAGAAAGAGATGGTTGAATCAAAAGAATTGCTTTTTGAAGTTCAATTTTTATCAGAGGACAATATGAATATTATACCTTGTTCCATTAAAACACTCAAGGGGTTATACGATATATCAGGTGTAGAAGTAGGCCAACACTTCTATTGGCAAATAGGAGGTTTCCAAATTCATGCCCAAGTACTGATCACTTCTTGGGTCGTAATTACTATCTTGCTAGGTTCAGTTGTCATAGCTGTTCGGAATCCACAAACCATCCCGACCGACGGTCAGAATTTCTTTGAATATGTCCTTGAGTTTATCCGAGACTTGAGCAAAACTCAGATTGGAGAAGAATATGGTCCCTGGGTTCCCTTTATTGGAACTATGTTCCTTTTTATTTTTGTTTCGAATTGGTCGGGGGCTCTTTTACCTTGGAAAATTATAGAGTTACCCCATGGGGAATTAGCAGCGCCCACGAATGATATAAATACTACTGTTGCTTTAGCTTTACTTACGTCAGCGGCATATTTTTATGCCGGTCTTAGCAAAAAAGGATTGAGTTATTTCGAGAAATATATTAAACCAACTCCAATCCTTTTACCAATTAACATTCTAGAAGATTTCACAAAACCATTATCGCTTAGCTTTCGACTTTTCGGGAATATATTGGCAGATGAATTAGTCGTTGTTGTTCTTGTTTCTTTAGTCCCCTTAGTAGTCCCCATACCGGTCATGTTTCTTGGATTATTTACAAGCGGTATTCAAGCTCTTATTTTTGCAACATTAGCCGCAGCCTATATAGGTGAATCCATGGAGGGTCATCATTGAATTGACTAGTTTTGGAAAGAGTATTTTTTCAGCTTAGCTGAATTCCAGATAATCCACTTGGTTGGACTAGAGTTGTAGGAAAAGAAATAAACTATATTACGGAATTGGCAACGTATATATGCATTAAGTGGAGTCAGGCTAGATCTATACTAGATCCTTAATGTCTATAAGTCGAGTCTTTTTTTGTACGGGTTTCCGCTTTAACCAATGATTTTAGAATCCGATTCAATAGAAAATGAGAAACTACGCAAACAAAATAGAAGAAACAAATGTATATTAGGATATTATATATTCCTAAGAGGGGTTCTTTCTCCATTTCGTCTTTTTTTATGGATTAGATGATAGGGGAAAAATAGAAACTCAAAGATATCGAAGAGTAAAGAAAGAAGGATGGAATGAAAGAGCGGTTGGTTGGAAAGAAAGAGAAATAGAATAATGAGAATTATATGGATTTACACAAACCTCTGAAGTAGTTCGGACAATTCACATTATCATTTCAATTTGTACTTTTTAGTTACTTCTCCCCAATAGAGCTTAGAAGTAAGAATTTGTTGGTTGATTGTATCCTTAACCATTTCTTTTTTTTGACACGAGGAACTCACCATGAATCCACTAATTGCTGCTGCTTCTGTTATTGCTGCTGGATTGGCTGTAGGGCTTGCTTCTATTGGGCCTGGAGTTGGTCAAGGTACTGCTGCAGGACAAGCTGTAGAAGGTATTGCGAGACAGCCAGAAGCAGAAGGTAAAATACGAGGTACTTTATTGCTTAGTCTAGCTTTTATGGAAGCTTTAACAATTTATGGACTAGTTGTGGCACTAGCGCTTTTATTTGCGAACCCTTTTGTTTAATCCTAAAAAAGAAAATGAGTTCTTTCGATTAGATACTTTTTCCTTTTTTTTAGTAAATAGGTATTTGCTTCTGCAATTCCAATTATATCAATACTTTATTTAATTTACTCCTATTTATTACTCCTGGAATTATCTATTTATCGGGACAGACAATACCCCGCCCCAGGAAGGGCTGATTTGAGTATGATTAATTTAGAAGATATGCTCGCCTTCTTCTTCCCCGCCCTTAGTTTAGGACAGCGGAAAGTCTTTTTCCCTTTTTTTTTTATTTTAGGAATTTTGGGAACATTTCAACAAAGGAGGTCTTTCACAGGTCAAACGAGACCTAAGACTTAAAGAAATTACTAGATTGAATCTATTTGCATTAAAAAAACCGATAAAAAAAAGGACGAGCGAAGTAGAAGTAAGTTTTCGAAAAACTTTGTTCTTTGTTCGTCCTATCTATAAGAGGAGAGCATATGAAAAATGTAACCCATTCTTTCGTTTTTTTAGCTCACTGGCCATCCGCTGGCAGTTTCGGGCTTAATACCGATATTTTAGCAACAAATCTAATAAATCTAACTGTAGTGGTTGGTGTTTTGATTTTTTTTGGAAAGGGAGTGTGTGCGAGTTGTCTATTTCAAGAATAGATTGGATCTATCCGGCTGCACTTTAGAATATTTTTTAGTATTTTTCGGATAAAATAAGAAAAGGGTGCACGATCTCGACGAATTACTTCTGAATTTTTTCAGAAATCATATGGAAGAACTATAGCATTTCGTAATTCATTGGTAAATCAACTTTGATTCTCTATAGACCAATAATGTGAGACCATTAACACGGTTAAAGCTAAACTGCTTGAAGTCCAGGCAAAAAGGGGTACTCTTTCTACAACTATATTAGTAATTAGTACCGAAATGCTTTAAACGGGAAATAGCTAATGTCGAATTTATCTGATATAGAACACTCATATCGATAAAATGGTTTGAACTATTTATTAGAAAAAAGGGGCACCCTGCCCCTTTTTTATCCAATGCCGAATCGACGACCTATGTATAAAAAAGAGAAATTTTTTGGATTTGAAGAAAAAAAAATTCTATTAAGTTTCATTTTCCATTTATTTAGTTAGTTTTTCTTAATGAAATTGAAAATATTAACTAAAGGGCAAATACAAATAAAGAAACAACTTTGCTGACCATGATATATTTTTATTTAGGCAGAAGAGTCCTCTTAATATTTATCTAGTCTTATATGGGTTTCGGTATATTGAAATATAAACAGAAAAGAGAAGATAGAGGATAGGCTCATTACTTAAAAAAAAAGATATGGAAATAGCCATAGCAAAAAAAGGAAATAAAGGAGCGTGAGAGCCAAATGAATCGAAAGATTCATGTTTGGTTCGGGAAGAGATCATAAAAGTTGTAAACTTAATAGCAAGATAATCTACTTTCATTAAAAGATTTATTAGATAATCGAAAACAGAGGATCTTGAGTACTATTCGAAATTCAGAAGAATTGCGTAGAGGGACCATTGAGCAGCTCGAAAAAGCTCGGATTCGATTACAGAAAGTCGAACTAGAAGCGGATGAGTATCGAATGAATGGATACTCTGAGATAGAACGAGAAAAAGAAAATTTGATTAATGCTACTTCTATTAGTTTGGAACAATTAGAAAAGTCTAAAAACGAAACCCTTTTTTTTGAAAAACAAAGGGCAATGAATCAGGTCCGACAACGAGTTTTCCAACAGGCCGTACAAGGAGCTCTAGGAACTCTGAATAGTTGTTTGAATACCGAGTTACATTTCCGTACGATTCGTGCTAATATTGGCATTCTCGGGTCCATGGAATGGAAGAGATAATTAAATTAAATAGGCCTTGAACTTCTACTTTCGTTTAGAATTTAGGCATTATTTTTCCCCTTGCTTCCGAAAAAAAGAGTCAAGAAACACTAATGGCAACCCTTCGAGTCGACGAAATTAATAAAATTCTCCGCGAACGTATTGAACAATATAATAGGAAAGTAGGGATTGAGAATATCGGTCGCGTAG